AGTCTCTTAGGACCTATTTTAACAAATGAATTAATTAATTCTAAATTCTGAAAAGATGAATAAACAGACCCATATAAAAGAGACGCTATGAATATTCCGAAATAGGCTATACTGACTGAATAAATTGCATTTGTCACAAATTCATACCAATCCACAGAATAGTTCGAATTTTGATGTAAAAGGTTTATCGATGGGGTTAACCATTTCGATAATATATCCAAATCCATTCCTACTTGATCGAAAGGAATTCCTATGGATCCAACAAACAAAGTAAATAGGACCAATACAAGTAGAGAAAATAGCATAGTATTGTCCGATTCACAGGGATACATGGAAGTGTCTTTATTGTCAAAATGAGTACTAAAGGATCGCATCAGATTTCGTATATTCCCATCAATTTGATATATCTTCTTCGAAAAAAGGGAAACCTTTTTATTATTATTCATTACTGAGAAAAGTACATTTTTGTTAACTGGTTTCGGTCCTTCTTTTCCCCATATAGATATTGAAGAGAACGAGCTATTTTTAGTGCCACTGTAATTTTGAAACCGAACGTGTAAATGCCCCTCAAAAGTAAGTAAATAAATCCGAAACATATAAAATGCAGTTAATCCTGCTGTGGAACAGGCTATTATCGCGAAAATCGGTGAATACAACCAACTATCATTAAGAATTTCATCTTTGGACCAAAAACAAGCAAGAGGTGGAATACCACAAAGAGAAAGTGTACCTAATAAAAAAGTAGTTTTTGTAATTGGCACATATTTGGTTAAACCACCCATAAGAACCATGTTCTGACTTTTATCTGGAGAATATCCAACAATGGGTTCCATTGAATGAATAATCGATCCGGATCCTAAAAACAATAATGCTTTCGAATAGGCATGAGTGATTAAATGGAATAAAGCAGCTCGATAAGAACCTATCCCTGGAGCTAACATAATATAACCCAATTGAGACATTGTAGAATAGGCTAAACTTCTCTTAATGTCTTTTTGAGCAAGAGCTAAAGTAGCTCCTAATAGTACCGTTATTATACCTAGCAAAGAAATGAGATTCATTATGTAAGGTATGACTGTGAAAAGGGGAAGAAGCCGAGCGACAAGAAAAATTCCCGCTGCTACCATAGTAGCAGCATGTATAAGAGCCGAAATAGGAGTGGGCCCCTCCATGGCATCAGGTAACCATACATGAAGGGGAAATTGTGCGGATTTAGCAACTGCACCAAGGAATAATAGGGAGGCACACAGAGTAGCAAATAAAGAATTGACCCCATTATTATGGATCAAGTTATTGAAGATTTCGAACAAATCCCGAAATTCCAAACTACCTGTTATCCAATAAAAACCTAAGATTCCTAATAATAAACCAAAATCCCCTACACGATTAGTTACAAACGCTTTTTGACAAGCATTGGCTGCAATTGGTCGTGTGAACCAAAAACCTATTAATAGATACGAACACATTCCCACCAGTTCCCAAAAAATATGAATTTGTATCAAATTGGAACTAGTAACTAATCCCAACATAGAAGTATTGGAAAAACTCATATAAGCAAAAAATCTCAAATATCCTTGATCATGAGACATATAATTGTCACTATAAATAAGAACCATGATTCCAACAGTAGTGATTAGTATTGACATAATAGAAGTAAGTGGGTCGATCAAGTGGCCGAACTCTAAAGAAAAATCATTATTGATGGTCCAAGAACATAGAAATTGATAGATAGAACTGCCATTGATTTGCTGAATAGACAGATCGGCCGAAAAAACCATAACTATACTTAGCAATGAAACACTAGGAAAAGCCCACATACGACGAAGATTTTTTGTTGCAGTCGGAACAAGCAGAAGTCCCCATCCTATTGACATAGTAACTGGAAGTGGAACGAAAGGTATGATCCATGCATATTGATATGTATGTTCCATAAGAAAATAAAACTTTTTTTATTCTTATTAATTGTTTCCGATTCACCAGCTCTTCTCACTTTCGGAAGTCAAATAAATAAATAAAAATCAAGATAGAAAAGAACTCAAATAGGATTTTTAATTCTTAATTATTCCGATTCTTTCCCAAATATCGTATTGAATAAAAAGAAATTTAAATCAAGAAGTTACAATTGTTCAAATGACCAAGTCACTGGTTAAAACTGACCATTTAGTTATTAACTAAGATATTTATTAAGATAAATATAAATAAAGTTAAGATAAATATAAATAAAGAATATGAGATTTTCAATCATTCCACTATTACGGCGATTGATATCCATATAGTAAATAGTAAGGAAAAGGAATGACACCAAAAAAAGGTAAAAGTACTCTATTGGGATATGGATCATAGAATCCGCCAATAACTCGACCCAATAAAATACTAGTTATTTTAGTTAGTTTATTCGGAGTCATTAATTAATTCATTGTAGAACTGATTGATTGGCTTCTATTCCAATAAAATAAACTTATGTTTATAGGAAATCCTATGATACTCGTCACTTCGCATAGAACTGAAATAAGAGATTACTAAAATTACCTTTCTCAAGTAATGTATCGTTTAACAGATTAACTACCAATCTCATTTTCATTTAAATTATGAGTACTCTATCCTCGAGCTTGGTCAATTAATAGAAAAATTTAAAATTATTCTTTTCTTAAATTAGGTAAGGATTCTTAAGCTTTTCGATTTATTCAATGTAAGACAACGAGATATAAATAGACTGAGATTGAGATATGAATTGGAACCCTTTTTGATTCTTATCAACAACAACCGGTTCGATTTCTATGGTAGCGGACCTCATAGACATAGATCGAAATGAAGATATGAAGGTACAAATTAGTACGAATTCTTCTTTCTTCGGGCATTGTATGTAATAGAGATGTGGAACAAAAAAAAATTCCTTTGAAAATCACATCGTTTTTCTTTTTTCTATTTCTTTTTTTTATCCCTAGTGTACTCTATGTGATGCACACGTATCTATATTTTTGTATGTTATGAAGGAAGTATCCGCTATGGAATAAATATAGATAATGAATAGCAAGAACGATCCATTTTGAACAATACATGTCTTTCACATCCAACTATAAAAGTAACTTCTTTATTTTAAAATGGCGGTTCCAAAGAAACGTACTTCTATCTCAAAAAAGCGTATTCGTAGAAATATTTGGAAGAAAAAGGGATATTGGGCGGCGGTAAAAGCTTTATCTTTAGCTAAATCTATTTCTACCGGGCATTCAAAAAGTTTTTTTGTGCGACAAACAAGTAATAAAGCCTTGGAATAATCTGAATCGACATGACTCGATGAATTGGATGATTTATAAGATGAATAATTCACATTAACTAATGTTTTGAACTCATCTATATGAGATAGAACTGAACCGGCTGTTGTGGTATGTAGAATAAGAATTATTCTGTCTATTGGGTTCTAAGAACGGTACTATTTCTTTTTTGTTGTTGTTTGAAAAACAACAACAAAAAAGAAATAGTTAAACACAAAATACAAGGTTTCACTTTTCATTATAGTAGATTTTGATAATTCGCGAGATGGGGGAAATAACAACCCCCCCCCAAAAAAAGATTTTTTTTTAGGAAGAAGTTTCTTTTTTTAGGAAGAAGTTTATTCGATTATGTATCTCCAATAGTTATACATCATTAAGATTTTTGGAAGATCTGAAACAAGTATGAACGACAGTAGTAAAAATGAATGGATCCTTGAAACTAATTGATTGAAATATATATTTTAAGACTTTGCTTTGTAACTCTCCGAATCACTACATAGATTCCCTCTTGTTTCGACCCAATCAATAAAAACTCCCCGGATCCCCTTTAGGTCGATATTTATGTACGAAGAATAATTCAATCTTCCTTAATCCAAAATAGATCCTATGTTTGGACCGTAGGATCGATCAATCTATTTTATATAGAATATACTTTATTTATAAGTAAAGTACATAGCGTAGAATTCCAATAGAGATTGAAACTCTTTTGTTTTATGTGCAGCCCAATACCTAATTGGTTCGGTAAATCCTCACACGAATTATGTATACAATGAGGATCCCAACCATTAATACAGTTTTGATACCAAATTATCTAAATATTTATAGAAATCCCTTGGATGTAGTTATCCAATTGTGATACATAAAAAATCCTATTTATTTTCTTTTGTTCAGTGAAAAATGAATCTTTTTTCATTTCCGATCCATGAAATCATATAAATGAGAAATGAATCATCAAAAAATGATATAAAAAAGGGACAATTCTTAGTTCTAGACCTCAACTGAGGACATAACCATCTAGTTCCAACTGTTCCAGAAGAACTTATACTACGTGAAAGCCTGTTGTTAAAAATGACACTATACCGGGATACTAAGGATTATTGAAGTTCAAATATTCATTTGAACGAGTCTTTATTCATCGATTCTAACGTTTCCTAAAATATATTGCATTGAATCTTTCAATCTCGACGATTGAACATCATATGGGCTATTATTATTTCGATCAAGCCGCCATGGTGAAATCGGTAGACACGCTGCTCTTAGGAAGCAGTGCTAGAGCATCTCGGTTCGAGTCCGAGTGGCGGCATCCTCTAAAAAGGACACATTAGATCCTATAATGAATTTAATTCGGAATTTACATTCCGTAATTGAGGGACCCCTCTTTTTTTTAATGATTTTTTTTTATGATATTTGCGACTTTAGAACATATATTCACTCACATCTCTTTTTCGATCATTTCAATTGTCATTACGATTTATTTGGTGACTTTATTAGTCCATGAAATCGTAGGACTATGTGATCCGTCAGAAAAAGGCATGATAGCCACTTTTTTCTGTATAACAGGATTATTAGTTACTCGTTGGATTTATTCGAGACATTTCCCGTTAAGTGATTTATATGAATCATTAATGTTCCTTTCATGGAGTTTCTCCATTATTCATATGGTTCCTAAAATAGGGAACCATAAAAATGATTTAAGCGCAATAACCGCGCCAAGCGCTATTTTTACCC